GAAATTTTTTTTTGAATAAACTTTCATTCGAAGTTTAAAGCAAAATACAGAGGAAGGGTGCGGATAAATGGAAGGATGAGAGAAAGAAAGAAAAAAATATCTATGATATAGAATTCCAATATGTAAGGTCTATGAGTCCTCTCATAAAAGACAGTGTAATAAAGCATCAATACGCATTAATTCATCCATAATTGAACTATTAAAAGAATTTATAGAAGAAGAAACTTAAGAGCTTGGAGCCAATAAAGACTAAGAAAGTTGACTCAAGAATAAATTGATTATAAGCTCCGTTGTAAAATTCTGACCTAATCATTAAATACGAAACGATGGGAACGATGAAAGCTGTGAATGCAAAAGATTTTATTAAACAAATGAATCTTACTGAGTCACTAGTTGGGATGGCGAAATGAACCGGAAATAAATTAATCTATTCTGAGAAGTCACGAAGAAGCGCTACGACTGAAATAGAGATTGCAAGAGTAAATATTCGCCCGCGAAAACTTTTTTTTTGGTAAACTTGTATAAAGGACAAAAGAAAAGAAAGATTTATTAGAATACTATTCTATTATTTATAAAATTTTTTAGAAACATGTTCTAATATCTATTCAAATTAATTGAAATTCCATTTTTATTCGTGAGGAGCTGGATGAGAAGAAACTCTCACGTCCAGTTTTGTAGTAGAGATGGAATTCCGAAACAACCATCAACTATAACCCCAAAAGAACTAGATTCCGTAAACAACATAGAGGAAGAATGAAAGGAATATCTTATCGAGGTAATCATATTTGTTTCGGTAAATATGCTCTTCAGGCACTTGAACCTGCTTGGATCACATCTAGACAAATCGAAGCAGGTCGACGAGCAATGACACGAAATGCACGCCGTGGCGGAAAAATATGGGTCCGTATATTTCCAGACAAACCGGTTACAGTAAGACCGGCTGAAACGCGTATGGGTTCGGGGAAAGGATCCCCTGAATATTGGGTAGCTGTTGTTAAACCGGGACGAATACTATATGAAATGGGTGGGGTAACCGAAAATATAGCTAGAAGGGCTATTTTAATAGCAGCATCTAAAATGCCTATACGAACTCAATTTATTTTTTCGGGATAAAAATGTAGAACCGACAGAAATGAGTCTTGTGGATGAAACAAAATCGCAAGTTTCTTTTTTTGGCTAAACAATATTCTTTAATTTTCTTCAGCCTTTGCATTGGAAGAATAGACTAAAAAATTGATATGATTCAACCTCAGACCCATTTAAATGTAGCGGATAATAGCGGGGCTCGAGAATTGATGTGTATTCGAATCATAGGAGCTAGTAATCGTCGATATGCTCATATCGGTGACGTTATTGTTGCTGTGATCAAAGAAGCAGTACCAAATATGCCCCTAGAAAAATCAGAAGTAGTCAGGGCTGTAATTGTTCGTACCTGTAAAGAACTTAAACGTGACAGCGGTATAATAATACGATATGATGACAATGCTGCAGTTGTAATTGATCAAGAAGGAAATCCAAAAGGAACTCGCATTTTTGGTGCAATCCCCCGGGAATTGAGACAATTAAATTTTACTAAAATAGTTTCATTAGCTCCCGAGGTATTATAAAAAAGGGGGGATCGTGATATCTTTTGGGTATTTGAAAAAAAAATAGATTAAGAACTAGATTAATTCCTAGATTGTGTCTCACGCATATACCTTGAAAAATTCATATTCATAAACCAATAAAAAAAAGAAAAACATGTTGATTATATTCAATTTTGAGGCACCAATAATTTTAGTTCATCATGGGTAGAGACACTATTGCTGAGATAATAACCTCTATACGAAATGCTGATATGGATAGAAAAAGAGTTGTTCGCATAGCATCTACTAATATTACCGAAAATATTGTTAAAATCCTTTTGCGAGAAGGTTTTATCGAAAACGTCAGAAAACATCGAGAAAAAAACAAATATTTTTTAGTTTTAACCCTGCGACATAGAAGGAATAGGCAAAAACCCTATAGAAATTTTTTAAATTTAAAACGGATCAGTCGACCCGGTCTACGAATATATTCTAACTCTCAACGAATTCCTAGAATTTTAGGTGGGATGGGGATTGTAATTATTTCTACTTCTCGAGGTATAATGACAGACCGGGAGGCTCGACTAGAAGGAATCGGCGGAGAAATTTTGTGTTATATATGGTAATCCTTTTAATATCTAAACGGGCTATGAAACCTCTTCCTATTTATAAAAAAAAAAAGAAAGGGAGTGAGTTGTCTAATTTAGTTTCTCCTCCATTCCTTAATACTTCAAGGGGGCTTTACCTGGAATGAAAGAACAAAAATGGATTCATGAAGGTTTAATTACTGAATCGCTTCCCAATGGCATGTTCCGGGTCCGATTAGATAATGAAGATCTGATTCTAGGTTATGTTTCAGGAAAGATCCGACGTAGTTTTATACGGATACTGCCGGGAGATAAAGTGAAAATTGAAGTAAGTCGTTATGATTCAAC